AAGGAACATCGGCTCTAACAATTCCATCTCCGTCTATCAAAACGACTGGAAATGTTTCAAAAAAAGTAGGCATACGACGTACAAAGAGCTCACGTCCTTCTTTATCTCTAAATATCGGGTGTCCTAACCATCCAACAGCTATTCCATCCCCATTGTCCATTGAACCTGCCCTGAATAATCCCCCCTTTGCCGGATTATTGCCAATGTAATCATAAAAGGCTAATTTCTCAGGAATTTTCGACCAAGCTTCTGATAAACTTTGATTTTCGGACAGCCCAGCACTAACTCTTCGATATATTTCTTGCTGAAAGTATCCCTGATCCCATTGATACCGAGTGGGACCAAATAATTCGATCGGAGTAGTTGCTGAACCATACCACATAGTTCCGGCAACTACAAAAGCTGCAAAAAAGACAGCAGCGATACTGCTGGAAAGTACGGTTTCAATATTACCCATACGTAATCCTTTGTAGAGGCGTTGGGGCGGGCGGACACTAAGATGAAATAAGCCCGCTAATATGCCCAATGTCCCTGCTGCAATATGATGAGAGGCTATTCCCCCTGGAACAAAAGGATCAAAACCTTCTACGCCCCATGCGGGATTTACTGACTGGACTTTTCCAGTTAGTCCATAAGGATCAGACACCCATATTCCAGGACCATACAAGCCTGTTACATGAAATGCACCAAAACCAAAACAAGCCACCCCGGAAAGAAATAAATGAATTCCAAAAATCTTAGGCAAATCTAATGAAGGTTTTCCTGTACGTTCATCACAAAAAATTTCTAAATCCCAATATACCCAATGCCAAATAGCTGCCAAAAAGCACAAGCCAGAAAACACAATATGTGCCCCGGCCACACCTTCATAACTCCAAATACCGGGATCCGTTACCGTCCCCCCTGTAATACTCCAACCGCCCCAGGAATTGGTTATTCCTAAACGAGTCATGAAGGGTATAACGAACATACCCTGTCTCCACATTGGATCAAGAACGGGATCAGAGGGATCAAAAACTGCTAATTCATATAGAGCCATAGAACCGGCCCAACCAGCAACCAGGGCCGTATGCATTATATGGACAGAAATCAACCGACCGGGATCATTCAATACAACGGTATGAACACGATACCAAGGCAAACCCATGGAAATACCCCTTTATCAAATAAAAATAGACACTATGTAACTTTATTGCATTGGAAAAGACTATGACTATCAATGGACCCCTGTTCTGTTCAGTGAATTATCTCGGAGCAAGGGTTAATATTTGTTCTATTCTATTGGTAATAATGGAACAGTTTTGTTTGTAGGAACAAAGAGAAGCAGATCTATTCTATACCCGATAAGTACCAATACGCAATGGGGGTTGATACCTTTTTATATGAGCAAATGCTGCCATATTTGTTGGCTCTAGTCGTAAGAATTTTCCTTTAGTCAGTCTATCGTCTTTTATGACCTTTTCTAATGTATTTTAGACAGAATATATGATAAAGAAGAATATCAACCTTTATAATATATGTTGATATTATGAAGAGAATAGACCGATTATTACGTTTCCATATCAAAGTGAAATATAGTACTTAATTTTTTTTCTTTCAGTTAATGCCTATTGGTGTTCCAAAAGTACCCTTTCGAATTCCGGGAGATGAAGATGCAACTTGGGTTGACGTATAGTGCGACTTGTCAGATATATTGGGCCATATGGGCTTTCCCCGTTCTCTTCCCCAATCGAGATATCCTTCCCTTCGCCCAAGAAAGATTGATTGAATCATCAAAAATTTGGAGCGCGAAGTCCAACTAGATCCATTTGTAGGGGGATCCAGACTAATAGTATCAATTAGAAGAATTTATGGTTGGCTTGGTTGAACCAATAAAATGACATGAAGTATCCAGGCTCCGTTTAAACAAATCCGAATTGTTAATATATCGATAATTACTGCTTGTATGACAAATTTTTTCTATTTTAAAAACTTATAAATGGAATAGATATAGTAAATGGAATAGATATAGGACTCATCTGAACCTTAATCACTCAATTAGACTAGATGAATTCAATATGTCGAATATACAATTTTTTTGGCAAAGGCATGAACTGAATGAAAAAAAAACGGTATTAGACGCATTTGACCTATATGTGCAAATCAAAATCGAGCAGATTTTTACCCGGAGTAGAGCATAAACCTAAAAGAATTAAAGAGGCCCCCTCAAGAACAAGAAAATGCCATCGTGGTTTGCATTCGATCTCGATGAAACAATAAATCAACGATCAGTTAGTTCGAAAAATTTACCTCTTACTATACCTATACTAATACTATTCTTTATACATACTATATCTTTTGTTTTTTCTTTATTATTATTATATATAATTTTTTCGAATTTTATAGTTATATATTTTTTATATTTATAGTAGAAATAAGGAAACGAGGAAAAACTCATATTTATTGAAAAATAGAAGACAAACCCTCCTCATTAGAAGTTAGGAAGTTAGAACGAACTGCTATCAAAAAATAAGAGGGCAGTAATCTACACATTGATTTTTTTCTTTTTCACATTTTTTTTGAACCGTATGCATCAAAAGATGCATGTACGGTTCCTAAGGGATCAAATTTTACCCTAATCAACCGACTTTATCGAGCAAGATTACTTTTTTTAACCCAAGAGATTACGACCGAGATCTCGAATTACCTTGTTGGTCTTATCATATATCTCAGTATAGAGGATCAGACCCAGGATTTGTATTTGTTTATAAATTGTCCTGGCGGATGGGTATTGCCCGGAATAGCTATTTTTGATGCTATGCAACTTGTGCTACCAGATGTATATACAATATGCATGGGAATAGCCGCTTCAATGGGATCTTTTATTCTGGTCGGAGGAGAAATTACCAAACGTTTTGCATTCCCTCACGCTTGGCTTTGGCGCCAATGAGTTTTTTATTTGAGAAAAAAAAAGACTATGCCTTCACCACAAGAAATATCAATATAGATTATGAGTAGTATTAAGTAAAAATAGTAAAAATAGCATGGCACTTTGAATTCGATATGAAAAATTTTGTTCGTTTTTTTCAACAAATTAGATTATATATCGAGAGAGGAGTATGAGATAAAGGGTATTCCCGATTTTTTATTTATCCGGAGTCCGTTTCAGCGTCACAAACTTTTTTTATACCAAAAGACTCTTAATCCTAACCTAACAATATTTATGTTTGAAAGAGTACGAAAATAAAAAAAAATTCCTTATTTCAGATCAAAAAGAAACTTTGGGATTGCTGAATTACAGACGAAATGAATATATAAAGCAACGGAGCCATCATAGTATTTTGAACTCACGAAAAGAAAGGTGGTAATTGGATGATTTACTGATATGGATCCGATCGTCTTCGATGAAAGAGAAAAGTAAATTCCATTGTCGAGCCGTATGCAATGCGCAAAAAATGCACGTACGGTTGTTCAAGTTTATTGTTATTCCCTATCTTTTGTCTTCGCCTCATCATGCGAGATAGAGGAACCTTCTTTTTGTTATATCATCAGGGTAATGATCCATCAACCTGCTAGTTCTTTTCATGAGGGATCAACGGGAGAATGTATGATGGAAGCGGAAGAACTATTGACTTTGCGAGAAACCCTCACAAAGGTTTATGCACAAAGAACAGGCCAACCTTTTTGGGTTCTAACCGAAGACCTGGAAAGGGATGTTTTTATGTCAGCAAGAGAAGCCCAAGCTCACGGAATTATTGATCTTATAGCGAATGAAGGAATAGAAATAGTAAAGAAGGACCAATGGAAAGAGCAAAAGTAGTCAAATTCGCAAATTGATATTTGATCTTTTGGCTTTACTGGGTAATATTCTATATAACTAGAAATAATTCATAATCATCAGGTTAGGATTGATCTAAACCAGTCCCTTATGTAAATGATTCAGCATGCCAACTATTAAACAGCTTATTAGAAACACAAGACAGCCAATCAGAAACGTTACGAAATCCCCCGCTCTTCGGGGATGTCCTCAGCGCCGAGGAACATGTACTAGGGTGTATGTGCGACTCGTTCAGATTATGAGCTGGGCCAACAAAAGAAATCAAATTTCCAGTATCAACGATCGTTACCAGTGAATAGGATAAAATGGCGGAACTCGGGTCACTATCGAAAAAAAAGATCTACCATATCCATCTATTGCGTATGAAATTTATGGTTTCCCTTGGTGTAACCCCAATTAGCTCGATTTAAGATGAGAAGCAAGTTCCCATTGGTAGCAAATGCTAGACATTAAGCGGGAAAGTACTATTTTTCATTTTAAAGAAAAAATATTATGCTCCCATTTTTACAAAACGGACTAACAGGGTCAAGCTATCCAGCTAACCTTTAAAACAAAATACCGTTACTGTATAGGCGGATCTCGTTGTGAAAGACCTATTACTGGATAATTCATGGGTAGAGCCAAAGATTTGGAATTGTACAAGTTTCCAATAACGTTGACGAAACGAAATAAAGGGGCTCCGGTGTATCGAGAGGACCTCACCGTTTAAGAAGTAACCATAGAAACGAAGGAACCCACTATTTCTTTATTTATCTAGATTTACTACGTTTTTCTTTTTTATACCTAGTATCAATCCAATTTCGTATTTCATTTGGAATTGGGGCGAAATGCCTCGAAAAAAAGAAAAAATAGTCGTCGGGAAGGTTATCGTAGCAAAAGCCATTGGAATTCTTTATTATACATTGGAAAAATGCGTTTTGTTATTACCAGTGAGGAAAGAAGAAATAACTCAAAGAGAAAGAAAATCAATTAGTTATTTAGCAAAGTTTCATTTATTCAATGACCAGAGTTAGACGAGGATATATAGCTAGGAGACGTAGAAAAAAAATGCGTTTATTTGTATCAAGCTTTCGAGGGGCGCATTCAAAACCTATTCGTATTATTGCTCAACAGAAAATAAGAGCTTTGTTTTCGGCTCATCGAGATAGAGATAAGAAAAAGAGAGATTTTCGTCGGTTGTGGATTACTCGGATAAACGCAGCAATTCGCGAAACAGACAGGGGCGCATACTATAGTTATAGTAAATTTATACACGATCTGTACAAGAGACAGTTGATTCTTAATCGTAAAATACTTGCACAAATTGCTATATTAAATAGGAATTGTCTTTATAGTATTTCCAATGAGATCATAAAAAAAGAAGATTGGAAAGAAGCACCCGAAATTCTTTAAACCAAGTTCCCCGGAGAAGGAACTCCGGGAAGGGAAGATAGAATAGAAATTAGTCCGATAAAAAAAAATAGAAAATACAATTACAATAAATGTAGTCAAAATAAACAAAGGCATTCAAAAAAAAAAGATTTCTTCTTCCTCGATTTTTTTTCCGAGACAACAATCAAATACGGATTATCGGATTTTTTAGAGCAAAACATCAATTGAATAAAATAAAGAGTAAACCTATTGTTTTTTTGTTCTAAAACCTCGAAAACCCGTAGTTCTAACGGCCGACTTGGCTCTTTCAAATTGTTTCTCATTATTAAGAAAGGGTAACAAAGAAAGAATACGAGCTTGTTTTATAGCAATAGTAATTAATCGTTGTTGCTTCAGAGTCAATCTATTCACGCGCCTAGATAATATTTTTCCCTGTTCACTAATAAATCGACTAATTAAACTCATGTTTCTATAAGAAATTCGGTCTCCCGATTGGAGCGGGGGCAAGCGCCTACGAAAAGGCCGCTTAGGTTTAAGGAAAGATCGTTTGGATTTATCCATGGTTTGTTTAGTTTATTTATTCTTTAGAATATAAAAAATATTCTACCGAAAATCCTATTTCGGTCGGATGTAAAAAAAAAGGAATTCGAAATAGGATTTGGTTTTTTTATTCTTTTCTTTAATTTGAATTTGTTTATTTTATATATGTTATCTTTATTTATATATCTATTTTTTTATTTAATTTATATGCGTTTATCGCTTATATTATTATATATTTATATTCTATATAGTTTCTAGTCCGGAATCCTTTTTTTATATATTCTATATTTTCTAATATTATTTCTTTGTTTTATTATTTAAATAAAATTCTAATATAGAATATAGAATAATTCTATATAGTTAGAATTATTATCTATTGCATAGAATAATATGTATGTTTATTACATTTTCTTATTCTTTTTTTTATGCAGATAATGAAATATATGTATAATATATGTCCTTTTGCACTCTTGCTTCAAAAGGTGATACACAGACATTTGGTTCGATCTATTTCTTTATCTCTCCATGAATTGTATGCTTGTAACAATAGGGACAGAATTTTCGCAATTCCAATCGACTGGGTGTGTTGCGTCGATTCTTTTGAGTAATATATCGGGAAATGCCTCTTGATTCCTTATTAACATTCTTTCGGACACAACTAGTACATTCCAAAATAACGCTTACTCTGACATCTTTACCCTTGGCCATGAACCCCCCTTTTTGCGTGTGAATTTTTTATTCAAGCAACTCTTTTATTTTCGACCCGAAGCGTAAAGAAAGAAAACAAATAGAAATTGCTAACTAGAAATACACTTCAAAATATTTCGTTGCAGTAAATCGAGGAATAGGAAATAAAATTTTAGTATAATTATAATAAAGAATACGTAATCCAATAATTTCTAACTATATTTCTAATCACATCACAATACAGTATTTCATTTAAGTCTCGTGTATGAGACTTTTGCTCTAGACCCACATTTAAATTTCCGTTCTCACTCTATATTTTTTTATTTTTTAATTGAATTTAAAATTCGAGCTTGAGCCCAAGCTTTGCTGAGGTTGACTCCTTTTTTCTTTCTCCCTTTTAGAATATAAGGTAAAAGGGAGAAAGGGCGGGGTATTCGTCACAGATAGTGGATTCTATCTCTAATCTTCGTTACCCCCTTACAATGTCAATAACTAGAATGAAAAAAAGGGGAATGTTAACGCATCCGGGAAAAAACGATTGATTTCTATCAATAGACCTGCTAAAGATCCGAACCATAAAGTACTTAGTACCGGTGCCACGGAGAGATATGTTTTTAGATCTCGCATTGAAAATCCTCCTTCTTTTTTTTCTTTATTTATAAATAAAATATATTGTAACACCTAAGAATAATACATATATAATAAATAATTAGAATAAAAAATCAGATGCATATGTATTTTAAAAGAAAAACAACTTGTATTTGTACATAAAATTTCTAAGGCAAATAAAAAGGTACAACAATCCGATAAGATTTTCTACCTTTATTTTCAGTTAAGTTAAAAGGGTAAAAAAGATGCATCTTTCCTACCGAGCATTCACTAAAAGCCTTTTTTACTTTACAGCGTATATGTATCCAAAGACTTTTATATTATATCATATATGATATGAAAAAAAAAAAAGAAAAAATGGCAAGATCTATTGTGTCTCTAAATATGAGTAAAGAGTGGTGTGGAAAAAAAGAAAAGGATTCTTTACAATAACACTGTAAACCTATTAAAAGGGATGTAGCGCAGCTTGGTAGCGC